GTTCAACTTAGAATTGTCAATTATATCCTTTATGGAAACGGAAAGTCAATTCGTGGAATTTTTCACACAAGTATTCAATTAGTTCGGGCTTGCTTAGTATTGAATTGGGACCAAGAAAAAAATGGTTCTATAGAAGAAGTTCATGCTTCTCTTGTTGAGGTAAGGGCAAATGATCTGATTCAAAATTTCATAAAAATTGAGTTAGTAAAGTCTAGTCTTTCATATGTGGAAAAAAGGTATGATACGGCGGGTTCGGGATTGATCCCCGATAATGGATTAGATTGCACCAATATCAACCCTTTTTTTGCGAAAGTGAAGATTTCAGTAGTTACTCAGCATCAAGCAACTATTGGTACATTGTTGAATCAAAATAAGGCTTTGATAATTTTGTCATCATTCAATTGTTCTCGAGTTGGCCCATGTCCAGTCAACGGTTCAAAATATAACATCACAGCAAAAGAATTTAATCCCATAATTCTAATTAGGGATTTGTTGGGTCCCCTAGGTACTATTGTATCTAAAATAGTGAACTTTTATTCAGCTTACTATTTAATAACTCATAATCAGATCTTGGTAAACAAATATTGGATACTTGATAATTTGAAAGCGACTTTCCAAGTACTTGAAGTACTTAAATACTGTTTAATAGATGAAAATAGAAGGATTTATAATCCCAACCCATGCAATACCATCATTTTGAATCCATCCCATTTGAATTGGTGTTTTTTACATCACAATTATTGTGAAGAAACAGCCACAATAATTAGCATTGGACAATTTATTTGTGAAAATCTATGTCTAGTTAAATATGGGACACATATAAAAAAATCTGGTCAAATTTTAATTGTTCATGTTGATTCCTTAGTTATAAGATCAGCTAAGCCGTATTTGGCTACTCCAGGAGCGACTGTTTACGGACATTATGGAGAAACCCTTTCTGAAGGAGATACATTAGTTACATTTATATATGAAAAATCCCGATCTGGTGACATAACGCAGGGACTTCCAAAAGTGGAGCAAATCTTAGAAGTGCGTTCGATTGGTTCAATATCGATGAACCTTGAAAGGAGAGTCGAAGGTTGGAACGAACGTATACCAAGAATTCTTGGAATTCCTTGGGGATTCTTAATTGGAGCTGAGCTAACTATAGCCCAAAGCCATATCTCTTTGGTTAATAAGATCCAAAAGGTTTATCGATCTCAAGGGGTGCAGATTCATAATAGACATCTAGAAATTATTGTACGACAAGTAACATCAAAAGTGTTAGTTTCAGAAGACGGAATGTCTAATGTTTTTTCGCCTGGAGAATTCATCGGATTGCTGCGAGCAGAACGAGCAGGGCGTGCTTTAGACGAAGCGATCTGTTATCGGGCAATTTTATTAGGAATAACGAGGGCGTCTCTGAATACTCAAAGCTTCATATCTGAAGCAAGTTTTCAAGAAACTGCTAGAGTTTTAGCAAAAGCTGCTCTACGGGGGCGTATTGATTGGTTGAAGGGTCTGAAAGAAAATGTAGTTCTGGGGGGAATTATCCCTATCGGTACCGGATTTAAAAAATTAGTGCACCATTCAAGGCAAGACAAAAACATTCATTTTGAAATAAAAAAGAAAAATGTATTCAAGTTGGAAATGAGAGATATTTTGTTACACCATCGAGAATTTTTTTGTTCTTGTAGCCCAAAGAATTTCCATGACACATTAGAAAATTCATTTACGCGATTTCATAATTCCTAAGCAGATATTTTTTCTTTTTCCTTTCTAGTTTTGTTAAATTAAATAAAAAAAAAAAATGAAGTAAATAATAAATAAAAATTACGGACTATGTATCAATGGTCAACCTCGTTATAAGGTTCCGTAGGAACAATTAGTTATTTCTAAAACAAAAGAGAAAGCGCGGGAAAAATGACAAGAAGGTATTGGAACATCCATTTGGAAGAGATGATGGAGTCGGGAGTTCGTTTTGATCATGGTACTAAGAAATGGAATCCTAGAATGGCCCCTTACATTTCTGCAAAGCGTAAAGGTATACATATTACAAATCTTACTAGAACTGCTCGTTTTTTATCAGAAGCCTGTGATTTTGTTTTTGATGCAGCAAGTCGAGGAAAACCTTTTTAATAGTTGGTACCAAAAATAAAGCAGCGGATTTAGTAGTCTCAGCTGCAACAAAGGCTCGATGTTATTATGTTAATAAAAAATGGCTCGGTGGTATGTTAACGAATTGGTCCACTACAGAAACGAGACTTCATAAGTTCAGAGACTTAAGAGGAGAACAAAAGATGGGGAAACTCAGCCGTCTCCCTAAAAGAGATGCAGCAATGTTGAAGAGAAAATTATCGACTTTGCAAACATATCCGGGTGGGATCAAATATCTGACTGGGTTGTCCGATATTGTAATCATCGTTGATCAGCAAAAAGAATATACAGCTCTTCGAGAATGTGTCATTTTAGGAATTCCAACAATTTGTTTAATCGATACAAATTGTGACCCGGATCTTGCAGATATTTCGATTCCAATCAACGATGACGTTATAGCTTCAATCCGATTGATTCTTAACAAATTAGTATCCGCAATTTGTCAGGGTTGTTCTAGCTATATAAGAAGTCATTGATTATGATTATGTTATGATTAAGAATAATAAGATTAGTTAATTATTTTGATTTCTTAGATTGGTTACTATATCTTGTCTTGCATTTTTAAAAATAGATAAAATGGGATATTATGTTATGTGATTTCTTGGTATTTTAAATATATGATTAATGATGAAAGTAGATAAGTTGAAAAAGAGATGGTTGAATCAAAATAATTTTTTTTCTTTAAGTTTTATTTCTGTCAGAGGGCAATATGAATGTTATACCATGTTCCATTAAAACACTCAAAGGATTCTACGATATATCAGGTGTAGAAGTAGGCCAACATTTATATTGGCAAATAGGAGGTTTACAAATTCATGCTCAAGTACTTATCACTTCTTGGGTAGTAATTGCTATCTTATTAGGGTCAGTTATCATAACTGTTCGGAATCCACAAACTATTCCTACCGACGGGCAGAATTTCTTTGAATATATTCTTGAATTTATTCGAGACTTGAGTAAAACTCAGATTGGAGAAGAATATGGGCCTTGGGTTCCCTTTATTGGAACCATGTTCTTATTTATTTTTGTTTCTAATTGGTCTGGAGCTCTTTTACCTTGGAAAATCATACAGTTACCTCATGGAGAGTTGGCTGCCCCCACGAATGATATAAATACTACTGTTGCTTTAGCTTTACTCACGTCCGTGGCATATTTTTATGCGGGTCTTACCAAAAAAGGATTGGCTTATTTTGGAAAATACATTCAACCAACTCCAATCCTTTTACCAATTAACATCCTAGAAGATTTCACAAAACCTTTATCTCTGAGTTTTCGACTTTTCGGAAATATATTGGCGGATGAATTAGTAGTTGTTGTTCTTGTTTCTTTAGTACCTTCAGTAGTTCCTATTCCTGTCATGTTTCTTGGATTATTTACAAGCGGTATTCAAGCTCTCATTTTTGCAACTTTAGCCGCGGCTTATATAGGGGAATCCATGGAGGGTCATCATTGATTAGTTTTCAAAAAAGTCTTCTTTTTTTAAGCTTACCCCGACTGAGGCAATGCATGGTTCAATAAAATATACTTGGTTCGGATACATATATAGATAGAAATAAGAAATCCATATGTATATATGACTATAGTTCTAAGAGGAAAGATAGACGATATTACGAAGGATGGGTTAGGGAGATCACACTAGATATATGTCTATATGTAATGTCTATAAATCCAGCTACAGTTCCTGTATATTTTTCGACGAATTATTCTAGAATCTGATTAAAAAAAAATGCGAGCGGTTTCCGTTATGAAAGAAACAAATGTATATGTGATAGTATATATATATTAGTTATATAGGGTTTATCCCTATATTTTTTTTTTGAAGTTTTAGTTACTTCGATTCGATATTTTTTAGTGATCAAATAAGGTTGATTGTATCATTAACCATTTTTTTTTGGTGCGAGGAACCTATCATCATGAATCCACTGATTTCTGCCGCTTCCGTTATTGCTGCTGGATTGGCCGTAGGGCTTGCTTCTATTGGACCTGGAGTTGGTCAAGGTACTGCTGCAGGCCAAGCCGTAGAAGGTATTGCGAGACAACCAGAAGCAGAAGGAAAAATAAGAGGCACCTTATTGCTTAGTCTAGCTTTTATGGAAGCTTTAACCATTTATGGGCTCGTTGTGGCATTAGCACTTTTATTTGCAAATCCTTTTGTTTAATTTCATCCTAGAACGAAAATGTAAAAAAGTGCATTACACACTTTTTCTTATTTTATTAATTCATTGCGGTTTGCTTCTGTGAATTATATCACTACTTCATTCCTACATTTATGTATTTGTTGGAACAATACCCCGGGAAAGACTGATTTGAGGATGACGAATTAGTGGATTTGCTCGCTTTATTCCTTCCCGTCCTTCGGTTAGTACGGCGGAATTTTTACTTTTTAGGAAGTGTTGGAACAGGGGAACTGTTTTGCAATTTCTACAAGACCTAGGACCCAACTTAATAAGTATCTTATCGGAAACTTAAAACAAAGAAAAAAATTAAGAAAAAGAAATCAATCAAAAAAGGGCGAGTCAAGTGATACAAAAAGAACTCTGTTCTTTGTTAGTCCTATCTATAAGAGGAGAGCATATGAAAAATGTAACCGATTCTTTCGTTTCCTTAGGCCACTGGCCATCTGCCGGGAGTTTCGGGTTTAATACCGATATTTTAGCAACAAATCTAATAAATCTAAGTGTAGTGCTTGGTGTATTGATTTTTTTTGGAAAGGGAGTGTGTGCGAGTTGTATATTTCAAGAATAGGTTGGACCCAACCGGCTGCACTTTATTTATTTGTGTTATTTATATTTATTTATTTGTGTTATTTATATACATATTTTTTTTTTTTAGAATAAGATAAATAGGAAAAAAGTGTACAATCT